AAGCTCGAAAGAGGCAGGGCCAAGCTGAGCTAAACCTAAACGTATGAATGGTTAGAAGTGGACCTTCCTGTCTTGCTCGAGAATTTGTGAATCCTTTTGATCTTTATCCTGGTGGCGCTCTCTTACTAACTATTTGTTTTGGTGCTTTAGCCAGCCTTACTCATCTATGAGACAGATGATAAAGTGGGAGAATGCGGTGTCATGACTTTTTCCTTGAAAGGCATCCTCTGTTGACGAATCCATTTTGAGCCTACGATTCCCCTGAGAATGGATTGGATCCCTCATTTGGGCAAGAAGGCTTTGAAAAAGGATTCAAAATCCTCACTTGAGTAGAAAGCTTTTCAGAAAGGAGGATATCCTGAGCCAAGCACAAGCAGTAGTCTCAAAGAGTGATGCAGTTGGATCAAGAAGGCCGAAAGCCAGGCAGTAAAGCTCACGTTGTCGACCTCTTGTCCGTCAGTGAGTGATTCCTCGTATGTGTAAAGACGGGTAGACCGTCTCATTTCTTTTCCCAAAGTGGTGGATCGAACTTCGATCATGTCACGAGAGTGGATTCGGTTGGTTCCATCGGTCATTCTGCGAACCTGACAGCTATCACTTACTAGTCAATGAAAGTGGGGTCAGTTTCACTCTTCTTCGGAGCTTGAAAGTAAAAGAGTCTCATGTACTTGCTTATGGAACTATTGCTTCAAAGAATCATCCTCAAGAATTACAACATTGGCTTCTTGCTCATCAAAGGCTCCGGCCCTTATAAAACCAAAAGAACAATCTAATGATGGACAGCTTGCATCAGTGCTCAGGCTTGTTTGTCTAGTCCTACCTCTTCCCCCTAAGCTCTTAATTCCATCCATACACAAACATCCTCTTCTCTCTAACAAGTAAGCAAGTAAACCACCTTGGTAAAAGTTGTAAGAGACTTTTGATTGACTTTTCGTTCCGGATCTCTGTTATCCTTTGAGTGGTGGCTGGTAGGCGGGAGACCTCTCAATCCTTACTTAAAGGGGAGAATAGCGGAGATGGTCAGAATGCCCCAAAATCTATTCGATTTCCTTACGGCGAGAAAGGATTGGACGGTGACCTCTCATCTAATCTAGAGAGTGAACTTCTTGAGCGCACAGTCATTCGAGGTTGGATAACTCAGTGGCTCAATTGGGTTCACTGATATTCCAAGGTCGCTTTAGACCTAAATATCCCTCTATGCGATCTCTTCAACTATCCCATTGTCGAGATGTCCTGAAAGCGTCAAAACGTAGAGCCAACTCTCTTACGTTTCGGCCTTCTATGGCGCGTCTACGACATTGTGGCGAAAGAAATGGAAAAGGTCATTGAAATAGAAATACGCGCTCTTTCCGTATAATCGCAGAGTGAGTGGTGACAGAACACATTCTGTCGACTGGGGTGAATTAGCTACTCGCAACAGATGTCGACTGGGTTATAAATGATAAGGTAGTTGGCTTACTTGCTTGTTAGAGGAAGGAAGGGGCATTCATCCAATGCTTACTTTTAGGCATAGCATTATCCTATTTCTGCGAGTCAGAAACCCTGATCCGTGCGCTTCTTCTTCTATAGTAGGAAGACAAGATCGCAAGAGAATCACTAGTTCCATGCATTCGACTTAGGCAACCCGAATCCGCCTATACCCACTCTAGCAAGAGAGCAAACTATCAAGAGATCCTTACAATTCTGTAACAGAGGCTAAAAAAAAGGTGCGTACGAAGAAAGCTTGTTTGGGCTTTTAAAGGCTTCGCACTCACTTTTTTTATCTCCCGTCATAAGACATCCGGCCGATACGAGGGATTGACTTAGGCGCAATAGCCTGTTTGAATAGAATCGTAAACTAAACCCCTCTATCGCTACACCTGATCTGTTTACTTACTAACTCTTATGCCGCTAACGCGACCCTTTGTCAAACAGGAAACTTCCGATCTATTTCTGCCGGGTTGGTTGCTCGCTTCCAAAGTCCTAAGCAAGAGGTCCCATACTGTCCTGAACTAGAACTAGAACAGCTAACTCGGATTCAGGGGATACTTCTGACTTGTTAGCTGCAGGTACGAACGTAGAGAGTTTTTAGGTCCCATCCGGTCTACAAAAATAGAACTAGAACGGTAACTCGTGTCTTTACTTTAGCTACAGGGACAGTTTTACCGACCTAACAGACAATAAACTACGGCTGGAATCAGCTTATCCTATTTATTTTCACTTCCTTATAGGAGCCTCTAGAAATCTTTGGAACGGAAGTTTCACTTACTTCGCATTCTGGAATTAGACTTTTTTCAAAATGGACTTTGAACTTTAGCAAAGGTTCTATTGGATAGAACGAAGAGAGCTCGTTGGGGGAGCTCTTTGCTAATCGAGGGTTTAACTTCCGATTTAGCGATTTTACTTCCCTGCTCTGGTTCAAAACTAGCTAGGCATCTTCGTCAGTCTCGTTAACCCATTAACTTTCAATCACCGTCTTGTTAACACGCTAGCTTGAATAGACCGGCATTTCTCTTGGAATGGAGGACTGAACACCAAACCTTCATTACATTAGAAAGAAAGGGGTTCACCTGTTTGCTTTCGCTTACCCTTATCTTATAAGCCTTGTTAGGATAATTAATAAAACCTTGCTTATCTTTCTGATGAGAAAGCTTTCCTCTAACTAAGTTAGACTGCCTCTTACGAGCAGGTAACCCACCTTCTAAACCATGCCCCACTAGACTGTCTTCTGAGCCAGCTTAACCCTTTAGTGGTAACTTTTTACTTACTTCTAAAACTAACTCCATGGATCTATTCTATTAGCAGTTATAGTAACAGTAAAAATAGAATAAGTAGAAAGATTATCTGTTGTTGATTGTTGTCCAAATAAAGTTAAGAATCCTAGAATTTCTTACTATCACCGAAACATGATCTATATCTCTGGAACCACCTTGAGAGCAAGGGAAAGATTCCTGCTCCGATTCACCACCGGGATTCCTTAGGGGAAGGATAACTCAATTCTATCAGCTTAAACTGACTTAAGAAACTTGCTGAATGAAATGAGGTTGTGCCTATAAGCCCGCACCCCTAAAGAAGTAAGAGTTCTTCTCCGGCTTCAGCTTTACTGTTCACTAAAACCTTGAGAAGCATCCTCAAGAGGAAAAGAACATAGAATTTTTTTCTAGGAAAATACAGCAAAGCAATTAGTATTGAAATATAAAATCAAAACAAGAAAAAGAAAGAAATAAGAATAGCGTATAAAATATATAAATATATAATTTTTTTCTGCCTATAGTTTATTTATTTATGATTTGACCACCAAGATATGCATAGTGATGAGATCTTTTGATCACCCATTTTTTTGAAAACCATTTTAGGGGGCTTCCGCTTCCGTGTGTAAAGCGGAAGATTGGATTGCCTGAATCACGAGTCTTATATACTGTGTTACAATCACCTCATATTGATAAAAAGTTCAGAGAGATCTATTATTAAGCGTTCCCGAATCCAGCCGTGAAGTTGACTAGATGCCACACGATCGCCATGACTAAAAAGAAAGTGTCTACTCTCCGAGAGTATATACTTCTAACACTCAGTCACGCGGAGGGCAGACCAACCGCAAATCCTGAGTGGGTGAGGGACCGGCTTAAGGAACTGTTCGACTGCCGCGCCATTCTTGTTGCGAAGGAAAGCCATTCCGAAAGCGGCTACAACCTTCACGCGGGCATCCTTAACCGGGATGCCTCAAAAAACACAGCAACGAAGAGAATAAGGCGGGTCTTCCATGAATGGGAGGGACGCACGCTGGATGTTCAATTTCATAGAAACTGGGCGTCCATTTGTAGGTACCTTCTCAAGCAGGACGGGCAACCCCTTGTGTGGGGCGAGTTTTCATTGGATGAAATCCGTGATATAGCCGCTGATGCTAGTCCAAAGAGCGCTACTAAGGTAAGGACGAGCACCCCTGCCGAGCAACTCCAACTCATGGAGACGACTCCGCCGGACATCATCATCCAAAAGCTCGAACGATGTGGGGATTGGTACGAAATCTATGACGATCCCATCTTAGGGGGTCTAGCCGTACATTCATTCCTATGAAAGCTTGAAAAAGCTCTACGTCGATCTACCACGCTTATATAATAAGGGGAGCGAAAGCATTCGTCAATCAGAATCGGTGCTCAGGCTACCCATGTACAACCTCCACCGATTGCAAAACGGAAGGAGAACTCACTGTCCAAATGGAGGGAAAGGGGTTTGGACTCTACCACCAAATGGTTGGCAGTGATACGAGATTCAGTCAGTTTCATCGGGTGCTTGTCCCAGATAAGGTATTGAACCATAAAAGGAAGGCTGGGGAAGGTAAGCTTATGAGGAAAGCTTATCTCTATACTTTCAGCAACTGAACGGTTGATGCTTTGGCTGAACGCCTACGTCAGCTATGGAAGATGAATGATGACTTTATCTTAATGGAACTCCTTAAATCTAGTTGTAAGGCTGGTATAACTTACACATACCAGACTACCGAGATAGAAAGCAGATCTGGATGGGGCCCTTGAGAATAGAGCAGCATTTGCTTTTATTTCCCTCTATAATAAAGTACAATAGAGAAAAAATTGATCTCTAGAGACGGTTGTGCTTTCCAGGGCCCTGGTTTGGATTCATTCGTCTTCCTTTTGAATAGTGGGAGCAAGATTTAATCTTTGCAATAGTTTCCATTATAACAAAAGAGAAAGGGAGACCAATCAAGCTTGACACCTCCCCATGAGATAATCACAGATCTGCCTTGGTTTCTTTGCCAAGGTATGTAATGAATTAGATCTGCAGAAGCCCATCTTACCGGGTGTTATGATTGGTGAAGGAAGCAATGCCTTCTGGAAGCGCTTCGAATATTAGGGCCTACCTCTTTTTGTTGTGGTAAGATAGGCTATGAGCTGTAGGACAGCACTGAGATGCCAGATGAGAGATAGTGGAAAACTAGTGACTCTTTGGGGAGCATGAACAGAGCCTTTGAGAAAGATAGTCTTGCCCTCCGTATTACTCCATAG